TCCATTAGTTCGTAAGGGATTCAATGCAGACTTTGATGGGGATCAAATGGCTGTTCATGTACCCTTATCTTTGGAAGCTCAAGCGGAAGCTCGTTTACTTATGTTTTCTCATATGAATCTCTTGTCTCCAGCTATTGGGGATCCCATTTCCGTACCAACTCAAGATATGCTTATTGGACTCTATGTATTAACGATCGGAAATCGTCGAGGTATTTGTGCAAATAGGTATAATCCATGTAATTACAGAAACTATCAAAATGAAACAAATAACTATCAGTATACGAAAGAGAAAGAACCCTATTTTTGTAGTTCCTACGATGCACTTGGAGCTTATCGGCAGAAACGAATCGATTTCTATAGCCCTTTGTGGCTCCGGTGGAGACTAGATCAACGTGTCATTGCCTCAAGAGAGGTTCCTATCGAAGTTCAATATGAACCTTTGGGTACCTATCATGAGATTTATGGGCACTATCAAATAGTAAGAAGTGTAAAAAAGGAAATCCTTTGTATATACATTCGAACTACTGTTGGTCATATTTCTTTTTATCGAGAAATAGAAGAAGCCGTACAGGGGTTTTGTCGGGCCTATTCATACGGTACCTAACCTAAGTAATTAGATGATATCCCTGGGAATTCGGTTATCTCCGGTTCAACTGGTATCATAATTCCGGAATTTCTACGTGAATCAAGATCGAGGAAAGGAAGTCTTCGAATCACTGACTCAAACCCACTGTCGAATCCTACTCAGCCGAATATGGAGGTACTTATGGCAGAACGGGCCAATCTGGTCTTTCACAACAAGGTGATAGACGGAACTGCCATGAAACGACTTATTAGCAGATTAATAGATCACTTTGGAATGGCATATACATCACACATCCTGGATCAAGTAAAGGCTCTGGGTTTCCAGAAAGCCACTGCTACATCCATTTCATTAGGAATTGATGATCTTTTAACAATATCTTCTAAGGGATGGCTAGTCCAAGATGCTGAACAACAAAGTATGATTTTGGAAAAGCACCATCGGTATGGGAATGTACACGTGGTAGAAAAATTACGTCAATCAATTGAGATATGGTATGCTACAAGTGAATATTTGAGACAAGAAATGAATCCTAATTTTAGGATGACGGATCCTTCTAATCCAGTCCATATAATGTCTTTTTCGGGAGCTAGAGGAAATGCATCTCAGGTCCACCAATTAGTAGGTATGAGAGGATTAATGTCGGATCCCCAGGGACAGATGATTGATTTACCCATTCAAAGCAATTTGCGCGAAGGACTTTCTTTAACGGAATATATCATTTCCTGCTATGGAGCCCGCAAAGGAGTTGTGGATACTGCCGTACGAACATCAGATGCTGGATACCTCACGCGTAGACTTGTTGAAGTAGTTCAACATGTTGTTGTACGTAGAACAGATTGTGGCACTATCCGAGGTATTTCCTTAAGTATTCGAAATGGGATGACAGGAAGAATTTTGATCCAAACACTCATTGGTCGCGTATTAGCAGATGATGTATATATGGGTTTACGATGCGTTGCCGCTCGAAATCAAGATATTGGGATTGGACTTGTCAATCGATTCATAACCTCTCGAGCACAACCAATATATATTCGAACCCCCTTCACTTGTAGGAGTACATCTTGGATCTGTCGATTATGTTATGGTCGGAGTTCCACTCATGGTGACCTGGTCGAATTGGGAGAAGCAGTAGGTATTATTGCGGGTCAATCAATTGGTGAACCAGGGACTCAACTAACATTAAGAACTTTTCATACCGGCGGAGTATTCACAGGCGGTACTGCAGAACATGTACGAGCTCCTTCTAATGGAAAAATAAAATTCAATGAGGATTTGGTTCATCCCACACGTACACGTCATGGACATCCTGCTTTTCTATGTTATATAGACCTATATGTAACTATTGAGAGTCAGGATATTCTACATAATGTGAATATTCCACCAAAAAGTTTTCTTTTGGTTCAAAATGATCAATATGTAGAATCAGAACAAGTGATTGCTGAGATTCGGGCTAGTACATCTACTTTCTCTTTTAAAGAGAAGGTTCGAAAACATATTTATTCTGACTCAGAGGGAGAAATCCACTGGAGTACCGATGTGTACCATGCACCTGAATATACACATGGTAATGTTCATCTCTTACCAAAAACAACTCATTTATGGATACTATCAGGAGGTCCGGGTCCGCGCAGACGCAGTATAGTGCCTTTTTCACTCCACAAGGATCAAGATCAAATGAATCTTCAATCTCTTTCTGTCGAACAGAGATCCATTTCTAACCTCTCAGTGAATAATGATCTAGTGAGACACAAATTGTTTGATTCGGATCCTTCTGGGAAAAGGAGGGAGAGGATTTTTGGTTATTCAGGACCTGATCGAATCCTCTCCAACGGGCATTGGGATTTCAGATATCCTGCCATTCTTCACGATAATTCTAATTTATTGGCGAAGAGGCGAAGAAATAGATTCATCATCGCATTCCAACATGCTCAAGAACGAGAAAAAGAACTATCGTCTCGTTCTGGTATCGAGATTCAAATACCCATAAATGGTATTTTACGTAGAAATAGTATTCTTGCTTATTTTGACGATCCCCGATACAGAAGAAGCAGTTCAGGAATTACCAAATATGGGACTATAGAGGTGGATTCAATCGTCAAAAAAGACGATTTGATTGAATATCGAGGAGCAAAAGAATTGAGACCGAAATACCAAATGAAAGTAAATCGATTTTTTTTCATTCCCGAAGAAGTGCACATTTTACCCGGATCCTCGCCCATAATGGTACGGAACAACAGTATCATTGGAGTAGATACACGAATCACTTTAAATACAAGAAGTCGAATAGGTGGATTGGTCCGAGTGGAGAGAAAAAAAAAAGGGATTGAACTGAAAATATTTTCTGGAGATATCCATTTTCCTGGAGAGACAGATAAGATATCTCGGCACAGCGGCATCTTGATACCACCAGAAACGAGAAAAAAAATTTCTAAGGAATCAAAATCAAAACAATTGAAAAATTGGATCTATGTCCAACGGATCACACCTCTCAAGAAAAAGTATTTTGTTTCAGTTCGACCTGTAGTAATATATGAAATAGCTGATGGAATACATTTAGCAACACTTTTCCCCCAGGATCCGCTGCAGGAAAGGGATAATGTGCAACTCCGAGTTGTGAATTATTTCCTTTATGGAAATGGCAAACCAATTCGAGGAATTTCTCACAAAAGTATTCAATTAGTTCGGACTTGTTTAGTATTGAATTGGGACCAAGACCAGACTGGTTCTATAGAAGAGGTTTCTGCTTCCTTTGTTGAAGTAAGGGCAAATGATCTGATTCGAGATTTCATAAGAATGGACTTGGTAAAGTCCCCTATTTCGTATACCGGAAAAAGGAATGATACGACAGGTTCGGGATTGATCCCCGTTAATGGATCAGATCGTCCCAATATCAATCCTTTTTGCTCCAAGGCGAGGATTCAATCACTTAGCCAACACCAAGGAACTGTTCGTACGTTTCTGAATCGAAATAAGGAAGGTGAATCCTTTCTAGTTTTGTCATCATCCAATTGTTCTCGAATTGGTCCATTCAATGTGTTGAAATATAACACTGTTACAAAAGAATCAATTAAAGAGGATCCCATGATTCCAATTAGGAATTCCTTGGGCCCTTTTGGGACGGTACCTAAAATTGCGAATTTTTACTCATCTTATCAGTTAATAACTCATAATGAGATCTTGTTAAAGAAATATTTGCTACTTGATAATCCAAAACAGACTTTCGAAGCACTGAAATATTATTTCATGGATGCAAATGGGATAATTTCAAATCCCGATCCGTGCAGTAACATCATTTTGAATCCGTTTGATTCGAATTGGTACTTTCCCCATCAAGATTATTGTGCAGAGACACGCACAATAATTAGCCTTGGACAGTTTATTTGTGAAAATGTATGTATATCCAAACATGGACCACGCATAAAATCTGGTCAAGTTCTAATTGTTCATGTTGATTCCTTAGTAATAAGATCAGCGAAGCCCCATTTGGCCACCCCAGGAGCAACCGTTCATGGTCATTATGGAGAAATCCTTTACGAAGGAGAGACATTAGTTACATTTATATATGAAAAATCGAGATCTGGTGATATAACTCAGGGTCTTCCAAAAGTGGAACAAGTGTTAGAAGTTCGTTCGATTGATTCAATATCGATGAACCTAGAAAAGAGGTTTGAAGGTTGGGGCGAGCATATGACAGGAATTCTTGGAATTTCTTGGGGATTTTTGATTGGTGCTGAGTTAACCATAGCGCAAAGCCGTTTCTCTTTGGTTAATAAGATCCAAAGGGTTTATCGATCCCAGGGGGTGCAGATCCATAATAGGCATATAGAGATTATTGTACGCCAAATAACATCAAAAGTTTTGGTTTCAGAAGATGGAATGTCTAATGTTTTTTCACCCGGAGAACTAATCGGATTGTTGCGAGCCAAACGAACAGGTCGTGTTTTGGAAGAAGCGATCAGTTACCGAGCCGTCTTATTGGGAATAACGAGGGCGGCTCTGAATACTCAAAGTTTCATATCAGAAGCGAGTTTTCAAGAAACCACTCGAGTTTTAGCAAAAGCCGCTCTACGAGGCCGTATTGATTGGTTGAAAGGACTAAAAGAAAATGTTGTTCTGGGGGGGATGATACCTGTTGGTACCGGATTCAAGGGATTAGTTCACCATTCAAGGGAACACAACAACATTCCTTTGGAAATCCAAAAGAAGAGTAGATTCGAGGGGGAAATGAGAGATATTTTGTTCCACCACAGAGAATTATTTCGTTCTTGCTTAGAAACGAATTTCCATGATACATCAGAACAATCATTTATGGGATTTAATGATTCATAAGAGCAGATTCATTCTTTTAATCATCTGGTCCGGTCATTGGATTTGGTCATTTTGGTAATAAAGGTAATTAAAGAATAGACAGGAGTTTAATGGCCTGGACCATGTATTAACAGAGCAATCCCCGTTAGAAGGTTCCGTCGGAACAATTATTTATTTCAGGGTACCTCGTCTCTTTTTTTTAAGAGGAAGTGTGGGGAGAAATGACAAGAAGATATTGGAACATCAATTTGGAAGAAATGCTGGAAGCAGGAGTTCATTTTGGTCATGGTACTAGGAAATGGAATCCTAGAATGGGACCTTACATCTCTGCAAAGCGTAAAGGTATTCATATTACAAATCTTACTAGAACCGCTCGTTTTTTATCCGAAGCCTGTGATTTAGTTTTTGATGCAGCAAGTAGAGGAAAACACTTCTTAATAGTTGGTACGAAAGATAAAGCAGCGGATTCAGTAGCATCGGCTGCAATAAGGGCTCGGTGTCATTATGTCAATAAAAAATGGCTTGGTGGTATGTCAACGAATTGGTTCACTACAGAAACGAGACTTCATAAGCTCAGGGATTTGAGAGCAGAACAAAAGACGGGAAGACTCAACCGTCTCCCGAAAAGAGATGCAGCAATGTTAAAGAGACAATTATCTCACTTGCAAACATATCTGGGCGGGATCAAATATATGATGGGGTTACCCGATATTGTAATCATCATCGATCAGCAAGAAGAATATACAGCTATTAGAGAATGCGTCACCTTGGGTATTCCAACAATTTGTTTAATCGATACAAATTGTGACCCGGATCTCGCGGATATTCCGATTCCAGCCAACGATGATGCTATAGCTTCAATCAGATTCATTCTTAACAAATTAGTATCGGCAATTTGTGAGGGCCGTTCTAGCTATATAAGAAATCATTGATTAATAATCAAAAATCCACTAAGTCAATTATTTCGGGAATTTCATAAATTTATGGAAATGGAATCGGTTACTATTGCTGAATCTCAAAAACGAGATAAAAATCACTGGGGATATTATATGATTACTTGGTATCTGAAATAGACACTGAAATATAAGATTCAAGTAGGAGAGTCGAGAAAGAGATGGTTGAATCAAAATAATTCCTTTTTAAGTTCCAAGAGGGCAATATGAACGTTCTACCCTGTTCTATCAACACACTAAAAGGGTTATACGAGATATCCGGTGTGGAAGTAGGCCAACATTTCTATTGGCAAATAGGAGGTTTCCAAGTCCATGCCCAAGTACTTATCACTTCTTGGGTCGTAATTGCTATCTTATTAGGTTCAGCCGCTATAGCTGTTCGGAATCCACAAACCATTCCAACCGACGGTCAGAATTTCTTCGAATATATCCTTGAATTCATTCGAGATTTGAGCAAAACTCAGATTGGAGAAGAGTATGGTCCTTGGGTTCCCTTTATAGGAACTATGTTCCTATTTATTTTTGTTTCTAACTGGTCGGGTGCTCTTTTACCTTGGAAAATTATAGAGTTACCTCACGGGGAGTTAGCTGCACCTACGAATGATATAAATACTACTGTTGCTTTAGCTTTACCCACGTCAGTGGCGTATTTCTATGCAGGTCTTACCAAAAAGGGATTGGGCTATTTCGGTAAATACATTCAACCAACTCCAATACTTTTACCAATTAATATCTTAGAAGATTTCACAAAACCTTTATCACTTAGTTTTCGACTTTTCGGGAATATATTGGCTGATGAATTGGTAGTTGTTGTTCTTGTTTCTTTAGTGCCTTCGGTAGTTCCTATACCCGTCATGTTCCTTGGATTATTCACAAGCGGTATTCAAGCTCTTATTTTTGCAACTTTAGCCGCGGCTTATATAGGTGAATCCATGGAAGGCCACCATTGACTAGCTTCCCAAACCAAAAAGTCCTACTCAAAATAAAGCTTATCCAAAATTGATGGGTGGCCCAAGATATTCATTTGGATAACATGATATATACATATATATGATAATGTATGGTACATACGATATTACGATTCGTAAATTGGATAAGAATTGTTATCTGTTTGCGGCGTGTGACTAAACAAAAAAAAACTATGTTCTTACGTTCTATAGAAAGAATCATTCCCGTTTCATTTGAATGGAATTCAATTCAAAGATTCCCCAAAAATTGTAATTAATTGCAATGCAATCGGATCAATCCAACTTTGATATGTGATGGTTCGGGCTGATGAATCTGTCCCTTTGTATCCATGTGGGATAATGATACACAAAAAGAAGAGTTTACGAATAAGATTAATACAAAAGTGGGTTAGGGAGGTCGAGCTGGGTATATGGCATATATATATATATGCCAAACCCCGCGTATGTTTAGCAGAATGATTCTAGAATCCGATTCAATATATTCAATATAAGAAAGATGCCGATGGTTTACGTTATGGAAGAAAGACACGTATATGTGATATTATATATTCACTAGTTATATATGGGCTATCTTTTTATATTATATTATTTGATTTGTCATCTCGCCGAATTTAGATGGATTCCGAATTCTTCTATTTCTTTGTTTCGAAATGGAAATAGAAGGGCTAGAACCATATGGATTTACAAAGAATCAATGAATAGGGAATAAAAAGGAGATATCAAAGTAGTTATGATGATATTACTGAATCATCATTTCAACTCGGAGTTCTTAATTCCGACCGGATAGATATTAGTGGTGGAATAATAAGCAATAATTCATTGTGTATCATTAACCATTTCTTCATTTTGGTATGAGGAGCTTACCATGAATCCCCTGATTTCTGCCGCTTCCGTTATTGCTGCTGGATTGGCCGTAGGGCTTGCTTCTATTGGACCTGGGGTTGGTCAAGGTACTGCTGCGGGCCAAGCCGTAGAGGGGATCGCAAGACAACCAGAAGCAGAAGGTAAGATACGCGGTACTTTATTACTTAGTCTGGCTTTTATGGAAGCTTTAACAATTTACGGACTGGTCGTGGCATTAGCGCTTTTATTTGCGAATCCTTTTGTTTAATCCTAGAAATCCTCCCTGAAACGTGAAAAATACGTACTTATTTGATTGCCTTGACCTTGCTGCTTGCTTCTTCGAATTCTAACAAGACTTCACTCCTACAATACAATCACTTGTTCGTTGAGACCGGGGGTAGCACTGATTTCAGGAATTAGCAGATCTGCTCGCTTTCTTCCTTTCCGGCCTTAGTCCAATGGAAAGGAAACCCCTTTTTATTTTACTTTTAGGGAGTGTTGCAACAAACGAGGTATTTCGCAATTGACACGATACCTGGGACCCAGGGACCCAATAAGACACTTATTGGGAACTGAAATGGAAAGAAAAAAAGAGAATTTTTCATTTCGTTTCTTATTTCATAATTGAAATTCATATTAAGAATTTCATTTTAATCAAAAAAAAATAAAATAATAATTAAAAAAAAAAGAGAAGGAAAGAAAATAGAAATAAGGAGTGAAGTGCTACAAAAAGAACTCTGTTCGATTTTATTAGTCCTATCTATAAGCTATAAGAGGAGAGCATATGAAAAATGTAACCGATTCTTTCGTTTCCTTGAGTCACTGGCCATCCGCCGGGAGTTTCGGGTTTAATACCGATATTTTAGCAACAAATCCAATAAATCTAAGTGTAGTGCTTGGTGTATTGATCTTTTTCGGAAAGGGAGTGTGTGCGAGTTGTTAATTTCAAGAATAGGCTGGATCAAACCGGCTGCACTTTTTTTTTCTTTATAAAGAGGAAAGAAAGGTGCACGATCTCGACGAATTACTTCTGAATAAATTATATGTAAGAACCGTAGCATTTCGTGACTCATTGGTAAATAAACTTTGATTCTCTATTAACCAATAGTGTGGGACCATTAACATGGTTAAAGCTAAACCGCTTGAAGTCCAGGCACAACATGGTACTCTTTCTACCGATGCGTTAGTACGGAGATGATTTCAAAATGAATAGTTGGGAATTTATCCGATATAGAGCACTCATATCGATAAAATAATTTGAACCATTTACTGGAAATGGGTACTTCACCCTTTTTTTTAGCCAATGCTGAATCGACGACCTATGTATAAAATAAGAAGAATTTTTTGGATTTGAAAGAATAAATCAAAATCAATAATAAATAAATAATAAATATTAGTAGAAAAATCAAAAAAAAAGAAACGACTTTGCTGACAATTACAGAATTTTTTGTCTGGTCAGAAGAGCCCTCCGGGAATACTGGTCGTGTATCATTTTCTATATTTTGGAATACAAACAGAGAAGAGAGGGTAGGCTCATTACATTCAAAGATATGGGAATGTCCCATAAGTAACTGAGCGTGAGAGCCAAATGAATCGAAAGATTCATGTTCGGTTCGGGAAGAGATCATGGAAGTTGTGAAATTGATGGGGAAATAATCTACTTTCATTAAGTGATTTATTAGATAATCGAAAACAAAGGATCTTAAGTACTATTCGTAATTCGGAAGAACTGCGTGGAGGAGCCATTGAGCAGCTCGAAAAAGCTCGGGCTCGCTTACGGAAAGTGGAAATGGAAGCAGATGAGTATCGAGTGAATGGATACTCGGAGATAGAACGAGAAAAAATGAATTTGATTAATGCCACTGATGAAAATTTGGAACGATTAGAAAATTACAAAAATGAAACCATTCATTTTGAACAACAAAGAGCGATTAATCAGGTCCGACAACGAGTTTTCCAACAAGCCTTACAAGGAGCTCTAGGAACTCTGAAAAGTTGTTTGAACAGCGAGTTACATTTACGCACCATTAGTGCTAATATTGGCACGCTCGGGGCCATGAACATGAAAGAAATAACTGATTAGTCCTTCTACTGTAGGCATTATTTTTTTTTCCTTTGTTTACGAACAAGAATTAAGAGACACTAATGGTAACAATTCGAGCCAACGAAATTAGTAATATTATCCGTGAACGGATTGAACAATATAATCGAGAAGTAACGATTGTGAATACCGGCACGGTACTTCAAGTAGGTGACGGCATTGCTCGTATTCATGGTCTTGATGAAGTAATGGCAGGCGAATTAGTAGAATTTGAAGAGGGTACAATAGGCATTGCTCCGAA